TGTGCAATTTTTATATTTATATCTATAAATTTAAAGCATAGTTGTTATGGCGATTGAGTGTTTGTTCTAGTTGGGAGGACAAAATTTGGGATTATTGTCCTTTGAAATCTTATCCTTGATCTTATCTAATAATACAATAAATGGTTTATTTTAATATATTATATCTACCACAATATATCATTATAAGGTTATTTATTATACAATAACCGCTTATATTAATACATATATTTATCAAAAAGTATAGGGACTTATTTTTTTAGGCAGAAGAAATATTTAACTTTAATTATTATTAGAATATATAACTATATTTAATATAATGAATTTATATTATGTTAAATTAATACCTTAATAGTATTTAATTTATCATATTTATATTATGTTAATAGTCATTTTTAATATATTAATATAACTATATTCTAATATATAGGTGATTATACTAAGTATAAATCAATTATTATAAGTTATAGATAATCATATTTCTAATAGGTTCTTATTTGAATTTATCTAAGCATAAGCCGGTATATTATTTAATTTTTTTTTATGTTATAAAAAAAAAAAAGATTAAATGAGAAAAATATTCAAGTCTAGACTAAAACAGTCTTATTTGAATAATTTATCATTCGTTATATTTTTTATATAAAATATAGAGTTTAGTTGTTATATAGGGTCTCCCGGAGAGTTGATATTCTCAAATTTTTGCTAATTTTAGTAATAATGTAACTTCTTTTTTCTGGAATTATTTGTTAATTATTGATTTTATGAGAAAGTTTTCACTGATAATGTTCTATTCATTATTTGAAAGTTTTATTCTTGCTTATCTGTTCACTTTTTCTTTGTATTATATGCAAGTTTTGTTTTAACTAAATGTTCTTTTTGCAGTAATTTAATTTAATTATCAAGTTATTTTGGAATTAGCAATTGTTTTAGTGTCGGCATAATTCGTGCCAGCAGCCGCGGTTATACGATTGATGCGAGTGAATATTTTTGGTTTAGCAGTTATTTATATTATTGAAGAGTTTAAATTTAAATTTATAAGGTGAAATTTTAAATTTTTAAGAAATTCTTATTATGAATCTGTGAAACTTAAATTATAAACTAGGATTAGATACCCTACTATTTTAAGTGTAAATTTTATTTACCTGGGTATTATTAGTTAAGATCTTTAAACCCAAAGAATTTGGCGGTACCCCATTCCATTCAGAGGAACCTACCCCATGATTGATAGTACACGATTAACTTTACTTGATCTATTTGTTTGTATATCTCCGTTATCAGAAAATCTTTTTAGAGTTATAATTTTCAAGATCCATGATTTTGAATTATTTCAGGTCAAGGTGCAGCTTATGATTAAGAGGAGGTGGGTTACAATAAATTTTTGTTTATTACGGTTTTTATAATGAAATATTATGAATTAAGGTGGATTTGATAGTAATTTGATTTATTTAATTCTTTTGATATTGGCTCTGGGGTGTGTACACATCGCCCGTCGCTCTCGTTATTAGTTAGTTTTACTTGTATTTATTTATAGTATTTAATTAAGTTAGATGAGATAAGTCGTAACATAGTAGATGTACTGGAAAGTGTATCTAGAAAGGTGGATCGAGGTAGAACTTGTTAGTTAAGTATTTCATTTACACTGAAAATTGTTCTGTGCAATTCAGGATACCTCGAGCTTAAAATATTATTTTTATTTTTTGTTAATTTCATATTTAATAGAAACAACTTTTTGGTTCATGTGTCTAAGTATGGTTTACAGAATAGATTTTTTTAAATGATAGTTTAATAGTAACGTTAGTGGATTATGAAATATGTTTTATAAGGCATAAATAAGTATTTTTATTTTAGAGTACCTTTTGTATCAGGGTTGATCAAAATTTTTGTAATTATTTTGCATATCTCGAATTGGGTTGATTTACTTAGAAGTGAAGGTTACTGTGGAATATTTATCTTTTATTTTTAAGTGGAAATGATATGTTATTCGTTTCTCAAGTTATCTAGTTTCTTAAGAAAAAATTTAATTTTTTAGGATTTTTGGTCTTTTTTAATTTTTTAATTTATACTAAAATTCTGTTAATTCTTTAGGGGATAAGCTCTAAAGAGTAATTTATTCTATAATTTATTATTTTGAATATAAAAGTAGGCTTTGAACCAGCTATCTTTTTGATTGCGTTTTAGTTCATTAGGTTTTATTTTGATTTTATAGATTTTTTAGATTTTGTATTAAGATGATGAATTTAATTTTATATTTTATGAAATAATGATTGAATTAGTATAGTTTAATTGTTTATTGTTTTTTCTTTGAAAATTTATTTTAAGGAACTAGGCAATTTTAACTCTCGCCTGTTTATCAAAAACATGGCCTTTTTGATAATAATTTAAGGTCTGACCTGCTCACTGACTTGTTTTGAAGAGCCGCGGTATTTTTGACCGTGCAAAGGTAGCATAATCATTAGTCTCTTAATTAGAGGCTGGAATGAATGGTTTGACGAGGAGTTGACTGTCTCTATTTAATATCTAGAATTTAACTTTTGAGTTAAAAGGCTCAAATTTTTCTTTAGGACGAGAAGACCCTATAGAGCTTAATATATTATTTTTATATAGTTTATAGTTTGTTTTCCTATATTTAGTTTAATATATTTTGTTGGGGTGACATGAAGGATAATTAAACCCTTCATTATAAAATCATTGATTTATGTTATTTTGATCCATAATTTATGATCATAAGATTAAGTTACCTTAGGGATAACAGCGTAATTGTTTTAGAGAGCTCAAATCGACAAAGCAGATTGCGACCTCGATGTTGGATTAAGAAAAATGCTAGGTGCAGTAGTTTAGTAATTAGGTCTGTTCGACCTTTAAATTCTTACATGATCTGAGTTCAGACCGGCGTGAGCCAGGTCGGTTTCTATCCTAAGATATAAAAATTCATATTAGTACGAAAGGACCGTGTGAATAGAATAATTTTATTATTTATTGATTAATATTAATTAATTATTACTATTTTGACAGATTAATGTGTTGAATTTAGATTTCATTTATGTAGATTATTTCTACAAATAGTATTGATATTATATGATTTATTTATGTTTGTTTTAAACTTTTTATTACTTTTAATTTGTGTTTTAATTAGAGTGGCTTTTTTAACTTTATTTGAACGAAAAATTTTAGGTTATATTCAAATTCGAAAGGGTCCTAATAAGGTTGGTTTTGTTGGGATTCCTCAGCCTTTTAGAGATGCAATTAAATTGGTATGTAGGGAACAGCCTATTCCTATTCTTTCTAATTATTTACTTTATTATTTTTCTCCAGTATTTAGCTTGATAATTTCATTACTTGTTTGAGTAATTTTTCCTTATTTAACATATATGTGTTCTTTTCCATATGGATTTTTCTTTTTTTTGTGTTGCACTAGATTTGGTGTTTATACTGTAATAATTGCTGGTTGATCTTCCAACTCTAATTATTCTTTATTAGGTTCATTACGTTCTGTTGCTCAAACTATTTCTTATGAAGTGAGTTTAGCTTCAATTTTATTGTCACTAATTATTTTGATTGGGAGTTTTAATATAGTTGATTTTATAAATTATCAATTATATTGTTGATTTATTATTTTTTCTTTTCCTTTGGCTTTATCTTGTTTTGCTTCTTGCTTAGCTGAAACCAATCGTACTCCTTTTGATTTTGCTGAGGGTGAATCAGAGTTGGTCTCAGGGTTTAATATTGAATATGGGGCAGGTGGTTTTACTTTAATTTTTTTAGCTGAATATACAAGAATTATTTTTATAAGAATGTTGATGACTTTAATTTTTATAGGTGGTGATTTTTATTCTTTTCTTTTTTTTGTAAAGCTTGGTTTTTTAGCCTTTTGTTTTATTTGGGTTCGTGGGACTTTACCACGATTTCGTTATGATAAATTAATATATTTGGCTTGAAAGAGTTTTCTTCCCCTTTCATTAAACTTTTTTATTTTTTTTGTAGGTTTAAAGGTTTTATTGATCTCTATTATTTAGTGAAATTTTTTGAGAAAAGCAATTAAAAGTTAATAGAAGAGTCAAACTTCTAATTTTATGTTTTCAAAACATATGCTTTTCGTAAGCTAATTAACTATAAGTTTTTAATTAATTTATCTCAGATGTTAGCTACATGAACGTTAATTAGGAAGTATAGAAAGTAAATTAATGTTAAGATTTGACCAGTTATAATATATGGTTCTTCAACTGGTCGTTTTCCAATTCATGTTAATAAAATTACTACTGTTACTATAATTCAAAATATAATTTGGTTAATAGGGTAGAATTGAATTCCTCGAAAAGGGGTTTTGTTATAAAATGGTATGATTATTAAAATTCTAATTGATAAGAATAGTGCAATAACTCCTCCTAATTTATTAGGAATAGACCGTAAAATAGCATAGGCAAATAAAAAATATCATTCTGGTTGAATATGGACTGGTGTAACTAAAGGGTTTGCTGGTACAAAGTTGTCTGGATCTCCTAAAAGATAAGGGTTGATTAAACAAAGTAAAATTAATAAAGATGTTATTAATACAAATGTAATTGAGTCCTTAAATGTAAAATATGGGTGAAAAGGAATTTTTTCAATATCACTATTGATACCAAGGGGATTATTTGACCCTGTTTGGTGAAGAAAAAATAAATGAATCGCTGCTATAGCAGCGATAATAAATGGTAAAACGAAATGGAATGTAAAGAATCGATTTAATGTGGCGTTGTCTACAGCGAATCCCCCTCAAACTCATTGAACTAAATCAGTACCTAAATAAGGGATTGCTGACAAAAGATTAGTAATAACTGTAGCACCTCAGAATGATATTTGACCTCATGGTAATACATATCCTATAAATGCTGTTGCTATAACTAAAAATAGAATGATTACTCCAATTATTCAAGTGTGTATATACATGTATGATCCATAGTAAATACCTCGTCCTACATGTAAATAAATGCAGATAAAGAATATGGAAGCTCCGTTTGCATGTAATGTTCGGATAATTCATCCATTATTAACATCACGGCAAATATGAATAACTCTTCTAAAAGCTATTTCAATATTAGATGTGTAATGTATTGCTAGAAATAGTCCTGTAATGATTTGAATTACTAAACATAAACCTAATAAAGATCCAAAGTTTCATCAGAATGAAATATTTGTTGGTGCTGGTAAATCTACAAGTGAATTATTAATAATTTTAAATAGTGGGTGTTTTAATCGTAGGGGTTTATTCATTGGTTAACTTATTTTACGAATAGGTCCTTGGTTAATGTTAGTAATTTTAACAACTGCTAGAAGGGCTAAAAAAAGATAAATTATTATTATTATAGTAATTATAAAGGTAGGGTTATTATAAATTTTACTTAATGATATTGTTATTTCTTGATAATTTATAATATTATTAGTGACATATGAATCACTATTTTTAGATAAATCAATATATATTGATTTATCTAGAAGGATAAGTGTAGTTGTTAAAATTAATCATGTAATTCCTGTTAAAATTACTCTGATTGACTTAGGTTGAAATATTTCATTTGAGGCAATTCTGGTGATATAAATAAATAAAACCAATATACCTCCTAAAAAGGTTAAGAATAAAATGTATGATAGCCAAAATCTTTCTATTAATGTCCCTGCTGTTAAACCAATAAGTAAAGTTTGAATAATAATAAATATTATTATTGATATTGGATGATTTAATTTAATAAAATTAATATTAAGGGCATTAGACAAAGATATAATTATTATTTTTATCATGTCAGGGGTTAGTTTATTATAAAATATCGGTTTTGGGGATCGAGGTAGGGAAAATTTTCCTACCCCTGAAGTTTTAAAAGTGGGGGGCTGCTTAATTTCGGTTTACAAGACCGATGTTTTTTTTAAACTATTAAAACTAATGTTTATATTTTCTGTTTTTACTTCTCTTTTGATTTATTTTAGTGGTGTTTATGTTTTTTCTTCAAAGCGTAAACATTTACTTATGGTTCTTTTGAGATTAGAGTATATTGTTCTTTCTTTATTTTTATTAATTATTATTTATTTATATAGATTTGATTATGATTATTTTTTTCCAGTTATTTTTTTAGTTTTTTCGGTATGTGAGGGTGCGTTAGGTTTATCAATTTTAGTTTCTATGATTCGCTCTCATGGTAATGATTTTTTTAATTCTTTTGGTTTATCTTTATGTTAAAGTATCTTATTATATTAATTTTTATGACCCCTCTTTGTTTAATTGGTAATTTTTGATGATTGGTTCATTCTTTAATATTTATGGTTAGATTCTTTTTTATGCTTGGTGTATATTCTTATTCTGATTTAAATATGGTTAGTTGATGTTTTGGGGTTGATTATTTTTCTTTTGGTTTGATTTTATTGAGTTTTTGGGTTTGTTCATTAATAATTACTGCGAGAGGCTCAATTTATTTTTCTTCTTATCATTCTAGGGTGTTTGTTTTTATGATTTTGTTTTTAATAATTATACTTTATTGTTCTTTTTCTAGTTTGAGATTATTGTCTTTTTATATTTTTTTTGAGGCTAGATTGATTCCTACTTTATTACTTATTTTAGGTTGGGGTTATCAACCTGAACGTTTACAGGCTGGGATTTATTTAATTTTTTATACTTTAGTTGCTAGACTTCCTTTATTGTTGGTTTTATTTAAGGTTTATGATTGTTCTCATACTCTTTATTTTCCTTTGTTAATGGATTTTGGTTCTTTTTATTTTTTATTTTATTTGTTTATTATTTTGGCCTTTTTAATTAAGATACCTATATTTTTGGTTCATCTTTGACTTCCAAAGGCTCATGTTGAGGCACCAATTTCTGGTAGTATAATTCTTGCTGGTGTTCTTTTAAAGTTAGGAGGTTATGGGATTTTTCGTGTAATGAAAATTATTTCTTTTTTGGGGTTGAAGTTTAATTATTTTTGGTTGTCTTTAGGTTTATCTGGTGGTGTTGTAGTTAGTTTTATTTGTTTTCGTCAAGTTGATCTTAAGTCTTTAATTGCGTATTCTTCAGTTGCACATATGAGAATGGTTATTGGGGGTCTTATAACTATGAATTGATGGGGTTGTATAGGATCTCTTTGTTTAATAATTGGTCATGGTTTATGTTCTTCTGGTTTATTTTGTTTGTCTAATATTATTTATGAGCGTTTAGGTAGACGAAGATTACTTATTAATAGGGGTATAATTAATTTAATACCTAGAATGGCTCTTTGATGATTTTTATTGAGTTCTTCTAATATAGCTGCTCCTCCTTCTTTAAATTTATTAGGCGAGTTGGGGTTATTAAATAGAATTATTTCTTGATCTTCTTTGAGATTTTTGACTTTAATATTTTTGTCTTTTTTTAGAGCTGTTTATACTTTATATATATATTCTTATTCTCAACATGGTTCTTATTATGCTGGTGTTTATACTTGTTCATTGGGTTATATTCGTGAATACCATCTTTTACTTTTACATTGGTTTCCTTTAAATGTTCTTTGTTTAAAGGGTGAGTATTTCTTTTTTTAGCTTAAGTATTTTAATTAAAATATTGTTTTGTGGGATCAATGATATGGTTAAATTACCATCTTAGGCCGTGTATATATTTTCTATTTGTTCTTTAAGTTTTTTTTCTTTATTTTTTACTAGAACTTTATTGTTTGTTTTGGGTATTTATTATTTGCTTTTTGATTATAGTGTTTTTATTGAATGGGAGTTGTTTAATTTGAATGGTTCAATAGTTGTTATAACATTAATTTTTGATTGAATATCTTTAATTTTTATATCTTTTGTTATATATATTTCTTCTTTGGTTATTTATTATAGAGAAGATTATATGTCTGGTGAGAAAAATATGAATCGTTTTATTATTATTGTTTTAATATTTATTCTTTCTATAGGTTTTTTAATTGTTAGTCCTAATTTAATTAGAATTCTTTTAGGTTGAGACGGTTTAGGTCTTGTTTCTTACTGTTTAGTTATTTATTATCAGAATGTGAGGTCTTATAGTGCTGGTATGCTTACTGCTTTAAGTAATCGGATTGGTGATGTTGCTATTTTAATTTCTATTGCTTGGATATTAAATTTTGGTAGTTGGAATTATATTTATTATTATAATTTCATCTCTGATTCTTTTGAGATGAAATTAGTTACTGGTTTGATTATTTTGGCGGCTATAACTAAGAGAGCACAAATTCCTTTTTCTTCTTGATTACCTTGTGCTATAGCAGCTCCTACACCTGTTTCTGCTTTAGTTCATTCATCAACTTTAGTGACTGCTGGAGTTTATTTATTAATTCGTTTTAGACCAATATTGGAATTATATAATTTTGGTTGGTTTTTACTTCTTATTGGATGTATAACTATGTTTATAGCAGGTCTTGGCGCTAATTTTGAATTTGATTTGAAGAGGATTATTGCTCTTTCTACATTAAGACAGTTGGGTTTAATAATAAGAATTCTTGCTATGGGTTACCCTAAGCTTGCTTTTTTTCATTTATTAACACATGCTTTATTTAAGGCCCTTTTATTTATGTGTGCTGGTTCTATAATTCATAATTTGAAGGATACTCAAGATATTCGTTTTATAGGTTCTATTGTTAATTTTATACCTTTAACTTCAGTTTGTTTTAATGTTTCTAGTCTTTCTCTTTGTGGTATACCTTTTTTGGCTGGATTTTACTCTAAGGATTTAATTCTTGAACTTGTTTGTTTAAGTTGAATTAATTTTTTAATCTTTTTTTTATATTTTTTTTCTACTGGTTTAACTGCTGCTTATTCATTTCGTTTATTTTATTATTCAATATCTGGTGATAATAATTTTTATTCTAGATTTTCTTTTGATGACAAGGGTTATTATATTTCATTTGGAATAATTTCTCTTTTGATTGTTGCTGTTTTTGGCGGTAGTTTTTTATCTTGATTAATTTTTCCTGTTCCTTATATAATTAGTTTGCCTTATTATTTGAAGTTTTTAACAATGTTTGTGGTTTTATTAGGTTCTTATTTTGGTTATTTAATTTCTGATATAAGTGTATCACGTTTTTTATTTTCTTTAAATAGTTTATCTTTTGTTAGATTTGTTGGTTCAATGTGATTTATACCTTTTTTGTCTACTAAGTTTATTAGATATTTACCTTTAAAATATGGTTATTTGTCTTCAAAGTCTTTTGATTATGGTTGGGGTGAGATGTTTGGTGGTCAAGGTGTTTATAGTTTGTTTATTTATTTAATTAATTATATTCAGGGGTGGTATGATTCTAATTTTAAGATTTATCTTTTAACTTTTATTTTTTGAATATTTATTTTGGTGATTTGTTTTTATATTTATCTGGATAGCTTATATTTAGAGCATAACACTGAAGATGTTAAGGAAACTTTTTTGTTTCTAGGTATTATTTATAAATAATTGAATTATTATTTTTACAGTGAAAATGTAATGTTTTAATTAAACTATATAAATTAAGAAATGTTAACGGAATTTAACCGCTATTATGTAAAGTTAGCAGCTTTCATATTGGCATTACATTTCCTTAATTGGAACTTAAGTTCAATTATATTATTAACAGTAATACGCCTCTTTTTGGCTTCAATTAACTTAGAATGAAGGTAATATTTACCAAGTGTCAGGTCGAAACTGATTGCAATTTTTCGCTTTTCATTCTTTAAGGGTGATTGATATATTCAATACTTTTTGAATGCAACCCAAATGTTAAATTTCACTCCCCTCCCCTATTCTGCTCATTGTAGTGCTCCTTGATTTCATTCATGATATAGTCCTCCTAGTAGAACTATAATGAAGAATATAGTTGCTGATGTTCAAATTATTAGGTTTGATGATTTTAAAATGATTACGATAGGTAGGATTAATGCAATTTCAATATCAAAAATTAAAAAAATTACTGCGATTAGGAAAAATCGTAGTGAAAATGGTATTCGAGCTGATCTTTTAGGGTCAAATCCACATTCGAATGGGGATCTTTTTTCTCGATCATTAATGATTTTTTTTGAAAGGATTGTTGCTAATGATATAACTAATATTGGTACTAGAAATCTAATTATGAATCTTATTGAAAGTGTTATAATTGTTTTTCTTGATCTTAGATCAAGCCTACTGATTGGAAGTCAGTTGTACTATTTATACTAGAAGAACATTTTATCTACCTCATCAGTAAATTGATATATAAAGGAATAATCATACCACATCTACGAAGTGTCAATATCATGCTGCAGCTTCGAAACCGAAGTGATGTCTTGGGGAGAATTGATTTATTGAATGTCGAAGTAAGCATGTTGATAGGAAAATAGTTCCAATAATTACATGTAGTCCATGAAATCCTGTTGCTACAAAGAATGTTGATCCATATACAGCGTCTGCAATAGTGAATGGGGCTTCTCAATATTCATATGCTTGAAGGGTTGTAAAGTATAGTCCTAATAGTACTGTGAAGAATAGTCCTTGAAGTGCTTGTGTGTGATTAGATTCTATTAGTCTATGATGTGCTCATGTTACTGTTACTCCTGATGCTAGAAGAATAGCTGTATTTAATAGGGGTACTTGTATAGGATTAAATGGTTGAATTCCTATAGGTGGTCAAAGTATTCCTAGTTCAATGGCTGGGGCTAATCTTCTATTAAAGAATGCTCAAAAGAATGAGATGAAGAATAATACTTCAGATGCAATAAATAAAATTATTCCTCATCGTAATCCTACTGATACAAATCTTGTATGTAATCCTTGGTAAGTTCCTTCACGAATTACATCTCGTCATCATTGAATTATTGTTAAAATGGTGATTATAATTCCAATTATGAATAGGTTGATGTTGAATAGGTGGAATCATTTAGCTAGTCCTGATACTAGAACTATAGCTCCAATTGCTCCTGTAATTGGTCATGGTCTATAATCTACTAGGTGGAATGGGTGGTTTGAGTGTGTTGTTAACATTTGTTAATATACTTCTCTTGAATATAAAGTTCTTAAGATTGAGAATACATAAGCTTGAATTATGGCTACGGCTGATTCTAGAATTAGGAGGAGTATTTGTCCAATAATTAGAATTGAAATTAGGTTAAATCCGATTATAGGCCCTGTATTACCTAGTAATGTTAGTAGTAGATGACCTGCAATTATATTTGCAGCTAAACGGACAGCTAATGTACCAGGTCGAATAATATTTCTAATAGTTTCAATAAGAACTATAAAGGATATTAGGGCTGGTGGTGTACCTTGTGGTACTAAGTGTGCAAATATGTGATTTGTATGATTGATTCATCCAAATAATATAAATCTTAACCATATTGGTAGTGCAATGGCAAATGTTAATGTTAGGTGTCTAGTTCTGGTGAAGATATATGGGAATAGTCCTATAAAATTATTAAATAGTATTATAATGAAGATTGAAATAAAAATGAATGTTGTTCCATTGAATGATTTAGGTCCAAGTAATGTTTTGAATTCATTATGTAATGTTAAGTTAAGTTTATTTCATATAATATTAATTCGTGATGGTGTAAGTCAAAATAATGATGGAATAATTAATAATCCTAGAAATGTTCTTGTTCAATTTAATGATAAGTTAAAGATTCTAGTTGATGGATCAAATGTTGAAAATAGATTTCTTATCATTTTCAGTTTATATTTTTTCCTTCTTCCTTTCTTATTTCAAATATTTTAATTGGTATTGTTTTAAATGAGAAGAAGTTTATTTGATTAAATAAAATTAATGTTATCGAGAATATAATGAATAGTGAGAATCATATAAGTGGAGATATTTGTGGAATTTAAGTAAATTTACTCTCATCAGAAGTAGACGTTAATTTACTATTTTTTGGTTTAAGAGACCATTACTTACTTTCAGTCATCTGATGTTCAAGGTGTACTAATTCATTAGTAATTTTAGATTGACATTCTAATGTTATTTTTGATTTAACTAACTCCTTTTATGTTAAATTATTTTGGATAGTCATTTGATAAATATATTTACTGATGTTCTTTCAATTACGATTGGTATGAATCTGTGATTTGCTCCACAGATTTCAGAACATTGACCGAAGAATAGTCCAGGTCGGTTAATTGTGAATGTTCCTTGATTTAAACGTCCTGGTGTTGCATCAATTTTAATACCTAATGATGGGATTGCTCATGAATGAAGTACATCTGATGCTCTGGTTAAAATTCGAACTTCTGTATTTATTGGTAAGATTGTTCGGTTATCAACATCTAGGAGTCGAAATCCATCTTCTTCTAATTCTCTTTCAGGTGTTATATATGCATCAAATTCTAAATCTACAAAATCTGAATATTCATATCTTCAATATCATTGACGTCCAATTGTTTTGATTGTAATTAATGCGTCAATTGAATCATCTAATATATAAAGTAGTCGAAGTGATGGTAGGGCAATAAAAATTAATGTGATTGCAGGTAAAGTTGTTCAAATTGTTTCAATAAGATGTCCATGTAATACATATCGGTTTGAATATTTAATTGTTAATATGTAAGATAATGAATATCCTACAACGATTGTAATTAAGGTTAATACAGTTATTGTATGATCATGGAAGAATGATAATTGTTCTATTAAGGGTGAAGCTCTATCTTGTAATGAAAAAATTGATCAGGTTGCCATTTATTTCTAATAAAAGGTTATTCCTTTATATGTAAAGCTTAAATCTACTGCACTATTCTGCCATATTAGAATCTAGTGATTAATGGAAGTTCTGAGTATCTATGTTCTGCTGGTGGATTATTTTGTAGTCATTCAGTTGAACTTGATATATTAGATCTAAATATAACTGTTCGATTTGAAATTATTCTTTCTCATATGATGATAATAAATATAATGATTCCAACAATTGAAATTGTTGATCCAATACTTGAAATTACGTTTCAAGATGTATATGCATCTGGATAGTCTGAGTATCGTCGAGGTATACCAGCTAATCCTAGGAAGTGTTGTGGAAAGAATGTTAGATTTACTCCAATAAATATAATTGCAAATTGGATTTTTAGTCATGTATTATTTATTGTTAAACCTGTAAATAAGGGGTATCATTGAATAATACCTCCTATAATAGCAAATACTGCTCCTATAGAAAGTACATAATGGAAGTGTGCAACAACATAATATGTGTCATGTAATACAATGTCTAATGATGAATTTGCTAAAATTAATCCTGTTAATCCTCCAATTGTAAATAGGAAAATAAATCCTAATGCTCATAATAGTGGTGGATTGAACTTAAATTTTGTTCCATATAAGGTTGCTAATCATCTAAATACCTTAATTCCTGTAGGTACGGCAATAATTATTGTAGCTGATGTGAAGTATGCTCGGGTGTCAACGTCTATTCCTACAGTAAATATATGATGGGCTCATACAATGAATCCTATTAGTCCAATAGATAATATTGCATAAATTATTCCTAGTGTTCCAAATGATTCAATTTTTCCACTTTCTTGACAGACAATATGGGAGATAATACCAAATCCTGGTAAAATTAAAATATATACTTCTGGGTGTCCAAAGAATCAGAATAAATGTTGATATAGAATAGGGTCTCCTCCTCCTGCAGGATCAAAGAATGATGTATTTAAATTACGGTCTGTTAGTAATATTGTAATAGCTCCTGCTAGAACTGGTAATGATAGAAGTAGAAGAAGTGCAGTGATTGCTACAGATCAAACAAATAAAGGTGTTTGATCAAGGGTTATTCTTTCTGACCGTATATTAATAGCTGTAGTAATAAAATTTACTGCACCAAGAATTGATGAAACTCCTGCTAAATGTAATGAAAAGATTGCCAGGTCTACTGATGCCCCACCATGAGCAATTGCTCCAGCAAGTGGGGGGTAAACTGTCCATCCTGTACCTGCTCCTCTATCTACTATAGACGAGGTTAGAAGTAGGGTTAATGAGGGGGGTAAAAGTCAAAATCTTATGTTATTTATTCGTGGGAATGCTATGTCTGGTGCTCCAATTATTAGTGGAACTAATCAGTTTCCAAATCCACCAATTATGATTGGTATTACTATGAAGAAAATTATTACGAATGCATGAGAAGTAATTACTACATTATAGATTTGATCATCTCCAATTAATTGTCCTGGTTGACCAAGTTCAGCTCGAATAATTATTCTTATTGATGTTCCTACTATTCCTGCTCATGCACCAAATAAAAAGTATAGTGTTCCAATATCCTTATGGTTTGTTGAGAATAATCATTTTTGCGGTGGTAAGGTGGCTGAATATTTAGGTGATAGACTGTAAATCTATTTATGGGTGTAAATCCCTCTTACCAGAGTTCGGGCTTTATATTCAACGATGATTTTAGACTGCAATTCTAAAGGTGTATTAGATTACTAAGGCCTAAAAGGTTATCTTTTAATTATAACTTTGAAGGTTATTAGTTTACTTAACTTAAGTCCTTGTCTAAAATGTTGAAATTATTGTTGATGTTGAGATTAGCCCTAATGTTGAGATTGTAACAAGTGTGGGTAGAATAAATTTCGGTGATTTTACGTTGTTGTTAATTGATCATGAGTTTTCTGAAAATGTTATAATTAGAGTTGAGAATCTAATTCGTATGTAGTAGTATAAGGTGATTGTTGTTAATACTGCTATTGTTGCTATTAAGGCTGATAAATTATTTTCTACTAGCGATTGTATTACTATTCATTTTGGTATGAATCCTAAAAATGGAGGTAATCCTCCTAGTGATAATAGTGTAAGAAACATTATAAATTTAATTTCGATGTTTATATTTTCTGCAGTGTAAATTTGATTTATGAAGAATAATTTACTTTGGTTGAATAACAGGACTATAATTAATCTTAGCAGGGAGTATACTGTGAAATATACTTCCCATAATGTTTCTCTAATTCTAATTGATGCAATTATTCAACCTAGGTGTCTGATTGATGAATAAGCTATTAGCTGACGAAGGGAGGTTTGGTTTAATCCACCAAGTGCTCCAATTGCAATTCTTACAATAATAATTGTTCTTGTGAATATTCTATTTTGAATACAATACGATAGAACTATTATTGGTGCAATTTTTTGTCATGTTATTAAAATTAGACAGTTAGTCCATCTTGTTGCTCCTATTACTTCTGGAAATCAGAAGTGAAATGGAGCAGCCCCAATCTTTAACAGTAATCTTGATCTAATCATCATGGACGGGATGATTTGTTGTTCTCAATTCAAGGGATATTCAAGTTGAATAATCAAGATTGAGAACAAAAGCATTGTCGACGCTATTGCTTGGACAATGAAATACTTGATTGAGGATTCATTTATCATTATATTTTTATTATTGGCTAGAAGAGGGATAAATGAAAGTAAATTAATCTCTAGCCCTATTCAAACTCCGAATCACGAGTTAGATGAAACGGATAAAACTGTTCCTATCATCAAAGATGACAGGAACAGGAGTTTAGTTGAGTTGTTGGTCATTAAAAAGGAGAGGGTTGATGCCTCTATAAATGGGGTATGAACCCATTAGCTTATTTAGCTTACCTTTTTACATTTAAGTGTATGATGCACGTTAGTTTTTGATACTAAAAGGGGTAGTTTGAGTCTATCATATGTAATAACGGAGGTAATTTTGAGACTACTTAATTTATCCTATCAAGATAACCCTTTATTCAGGCACTCCATT